GAGGACTCGAACCTCCATGCTCTTTCGCACGAGATTTTGAGTCTCGCGTGTCTACCATTTCACCATCAGGGCTTCTTTCATCTTTCAAGTGAATTTTATTTCATTAATATTATATCTATCTAATGTTATATATTCTATATATGATAAAGGTCAAATGTTGGAATGTTTCTATTTCTCTCGATTGGTCATATAGGCCTGAGTTAGACATCAAATTGCTTCGATTTTCATTATCCGGAGGATACCTTATATATATCAAAAAAAAATGGACAATATTGATATCGAAGACATTGACATGGGTTCTGGTTTGGATTACAATCAGGTAAATTCTTACGGGAAGTATTGAGCCCCTATCTTGATCAGTAGGCTCATTCCTTCCATTTTTGTCTTTCTCCAAATCATTTATTCCATTGACAAGCATTCTGTTTTAGATTCGAATTTGATGAAATTGAACTCTCATGAAAGCGGATCCAATGCTATGGGACCTTGACAATCGGTTCGAATTTGATGAAATGACATTTGCATGAAAGCGGATCCAATGCTATGGGACCTTGACAATCGGTTCGAATTTGATGAAATGACATTTGCATGAAAGCGGATCCAATGCTATGGGACCTTGACAATCGGTTCGAATTTGATGAAATGACATTTGCATGAAAGCGGATCCAATGCTATGGGACCTTGACAATCGGTTCGAATTTGATGAAATTGAACTTTCATGAAAGCGGATCCAATGCTATGGGACCTTGACAATCGGTTCGAATTTGATGAAATTGAACTTTCATGAAAGCGGATCCAATGCTATGCGATGGATCCGTATAATCCGGTCCCGGAAGAGATGCAGCATTAAGAACCGTTCTTCGTAGTCGTTTGAAAGTCAAATGCATACGTGATGGAAGACCTTTCCCACATAATGGCTGTCGAGCTCCTAAAAAGAGACGTGTGTAAAAATCATCCAAAATAATTCTATTTCGTATTATTCACTCTTTTTTTATTCCAAAACTCGCTTGACAATGGTGAATTTCTTCCTATTCTATCACTTTTTGGATTAAAAACCCACTTGACAATCTTGAATGTTTGGAGTCATATTGTCAATGATTATTTTATACTGCAATTGAGAGGGAGGATAAATTGTGTTATGGTCAAGAATTCATTCATTTCCACTATTCCACAAGAAGGAAAAGAAGAAAACAAAGGTTCTGTTGAATTTCCAGTATTCAGTTTCACCAATTAAGATACGGAGAATTGCTTCACATTTAGAATTACACAAAACAGATTTCTTATCTGCATTGCTCGGAGTAGGAGGAAAAATCCTGCAACCGGAACCATTGAAAAAGAAAGGGAGGATGAAATGAGAAACATAAGACTCGAAGGCAAGGGGCTGCCGCTTATATGGATGGTGGATATTACTCCTTGTTTGCTACATGGGCCTGTTTCAATTCTTAGAGGACTATCTCTTTAGTCTGAACAGCGACGTCGTCTATTGGGGACATATCTCTCTATCTATGGCCTAAGCATGGCCCTTATTTTTTTCCCGGAGACACTGCACGACCTCGTCCTGTTGATCGTAGATATCATCCTATGGACCTGGGTCAAGTTCAGACCTTTTTAGGGAGCTGTGGTGAAAGTACTAAACAAGATCATGAAAGTGATAATCCAAAGAATCTTTTCCGAAAAGAATGTACTGCCACGCAATAAATCCGTACTCGGTTATTTCTCTACCTGGACCTGACAATTTACGGGATTCAATCTTAATCGCGTCTGTGGTAGAGGGAGAATTTCCATAGTAATTTCTCCCGGGGGTTTGATCCGTATTGCTAGGGCGCTTCGCCAATGGTTCTGCCGCCTGGGGCTTTGCGAAAGTAATGCATTCCCGTTAGCGCAGAAGGGAGGATATTTTGATAGGCTTTTCCTACCCTATTTTTGGAGTATGATGCTCGCGGCTTGGAAGTATTCCAAGCTATTCGGTAGGTATGTTTGGCCGGAGGATTTTGGGATCATTCTTTATCGCATCCTCTACTTTGCCTTTCTCAAGAAAACCCTTTGGTTCCTTTTGCGCGAAGTTCGAATAGCGATGAACATCCGCCCTAACATTTTGAGGCTCACTTGGAGGAGGCTTCGCCAATTCCTTTGTCGCCAATGATCGCAGCCTTTCGTTCAGTCCTCCCCCCGTAGGGAGAGGACTAAGGCTCGATCGATTCCCGCGATCCGCCATGGGAAGTAATGAGCCCCCTCTCTTGATCGGTAGGCTTATTACTTCCATTTTTGTCTTTATTTATTCCATTTGGATAGAATGACAAAGTAGTATATGAATAAATCCCCATTTTGGTGTGTACTAGATTCCAATAACTGGCATAATTCTTATTTTGCTACTTTTCCTGAAAAGTTCGGAAAAATCATCCATGAAAAAGAAAGAAAAAAGAGGGACAAATTGTGTTATGGTCAAGAATTCATTCATTTCCAATATTCCACAAGAAGAAAAAGAAGAAAACAAGGGTTCTGTTGAATTTCAAGTATTCAGTTTCACCAATAAGATACGGAGAATTGCTTCACATTTAGAATTACACAAAAAAGATTTCTTATCGGAAAGGGGTCTACGAATCATTCTGGGAAAACGTCAACGCTTGCTAGCTTATTTGTCAAAGAAAAATCGAGTACGTTATAATAAATTAATTGATCAGTTGGATATTCGGGAGCCACAAAGTCGTTAATTTCATTGTTTGAATTTTTTGGAGTAGTATTCGATTTCTCATTTTGATGAGCCTCACTTTGAGGGATTCATAGAATAATGAATTCAGGAAGAAAAGAGATGACTGTACCGGTTCCAAGAAAAGATCTCATGATAATCAATATGGGTCCTCACCATCCATCAATGCATGGTGTTCTGCGACTGATCCTTACTCTCGATGGTGAAGATGTTATTGATTGTGAACCCATATTGGGCTATTTACACAGAGGAATGGAAAAGATAGCGGAAAACCGAACAATTATACAATATCTACCTTACGTAACACGGTGGGATTATTTAGCTACCATGTTCACCGAGGCAATAACCGTAAATGCACCAGAACAATTGGAAAATGTTCAAGTACCACAAAGAGCTAGCTATATCAGAGTCATTATGCTGGAATTGAGCCGTATAGCTTCTCATTTATTATGGCTTGGACCTTTTATGGCAGATATCGGTGCACAAACTCCTTTTTTCTATATTTTCAGAGAAAGAGAATTGATATATAATCTATTCGAAGCCGCCACAGGTATGCGAATGATGCATAATTATTTCCGCATCGGAGGAGTAGCTTCTGATCTACCTTACGGATGGATAGAGAAATGTTTCGATTTCTGTGATTCTTTTTTAACAGGAGTTGTTGAATATCAAAAACTTATTACACGGAATCCCATTTTTTTGGAACGAGTTGAAGGAGTGGGTATTATTGGTGGAGAAGAAGCAGTAAATTGGGGTTTATCGGGGCCAATGTTACGAGCTTCTGGAATCCCATGGGATCTTCGTAAAGTTGATCATTATGAGTGTTACAATGAATTTGATTGGGAAGTCCAATGGCAAAAAGAAGGGGATTCATTAGCTCGTTATTTAGTACGAATTGGTGAAATGAGGGAATCCATCAAAATGATTCAACAGGCTCTAGAAGGAATTCCTGGAGGACCCTATGAGAATTTAGAAGTCCGGCGCTTTGATAGAGCAAAGAATTCCAAATGGAATGATTTTGAATATAGATTTCTAAGTAAAAAACCCTCACCCAATTTGGAATTGTCGAAACAAGAACTTTATGTGAGAGTGGAAGCCCCAAAAGGGGAATTAGGAATTTATTTGATAGGAGATAATAGTGTTTTTCCCTGGAGATGGAAAATTCGTCCACCCGGTTTTATCAATTTGCAAATTCTTCCTCAGTTAGTTAAAAGAATGAAATTGGCTGATATCATGACGATATTAGGTAGTATAGATATCATTATGGGAGAAGTTGATCGTTGAAATGATAATTGATACGACAGAAGTACAAACTATCCATTCTTTTTCTACATCGGAATTTTTCAAAGAAGTCTATGGACTGATATGGATTGTACCCATTTTGAGCCTGATATTGGGAATTCTAATAGGGGTACTAGTAATTGTTTGGTTAGAAAGGAAAATATCTGCAGCAATACAACAACGTATTGGGCCTGAATATGCTGGTCCGTTGGGAATTCTTCAAGCTGTAGCAGATGGTACTAAACTACTTTTGAAAGAGGACCTCCTCCCATCTCGAGGAGATATTCGTTTGTTTAGTGTCGGACCCTCTATAGCAGTCATATCAGTTTTACTAAGCTATTTAGTAATTCCTTTTGGCTATCGTCTTGTTTTAGGCGATCTCAGTATAGGTGTTTTTTTATGGATCGCCATTTCAAGTATGGCTCCTATTGGTCTTCTTATGTCAGGATATGGGTCGAATAATAAATATTCTTTTTCAGGTGGTCTACGAGCTGCTGCTCAATCTATTAGTTATGAAATACCATTAACTCTATGTGTATTATCAATATCTCTACGTGTGATTCGTTGAAATATGAGCTTTGACCCCCCCTCTTTCTTCTAGAAATAAAAGAAAAAAAAGAGGTTCAATGTATTGAATAGATATTTTCATTTTTGATTCAGCATTCGGGTTGATGAGTGAAATCAGATAGTTATATGAGTGAAACAAAACAGCTTATCCATTTGTAGTGAAAAGAAAGAATCTCATTCCCTATGTACAAGAATCAAGTTGAAATAAACATAAGCAGTTGAAACTGTTTACCCCAAAATTTTGATTTTTTGATTAGTTATCATATCTTGAAGCGGGTGCAAAAAAAGATCAACTGTATGGAGTTTTTACTACTGTCTCCTATGTATTACTATACCGGGGATCAATCAAAAGTCAGTGGACAGTTAGGAACACCAAGGTACACAAAAGATTAGTAATAGAGATAATGTAAGGTATCAAAAGACAGGTTTTTCTACATAAAATGAATCATAATAAGAACTTAAAATTGGTAGAAATGGTTAAGTAGTACTTTCCTACGATTCCGATCTAGAGTATGCTCCTATTCACTGATTCAAGAAATGACTATCAAGAACGAATTAATCCTTTATTTTGTCCTCCCCTGAGAAAGAAGACCAGGAAAAAAGAAATGGAATGCCATAATGGAATGAATAATCAAAAAAGGATCTTTATTTCTTGAGTATTTCTTTCCTCCATCCATATTCATACATATAGAATTCTTATCATGATTCATGAATTAATGCCTACCTAATTTTTTCTATTTATTGATATCATGAGTATTTGATTCAAAGATTCAGTTATTACCGAACAAAGGGAATAAAGGATAAGATCAATTCGGAAGCACCTTTTTGATTATTCTAGCAGACCGAATTCCAGTGGTCTAATTTGGGGCTTTGCAATGTATCTTTATTCTTTCTACCAAAAAATAAAAAAGATGAAGAAAATACCCAGGCAGTCCTTACATTTTTTATGGCCATAGAGGAGCCGTATGAAACTGAGGTTTCATGTACGGTTTTGAAATAGCGATGAAAACAGTGATGTTATTATCGACTATGATTATCTAACAGTTCAAGTACAGTTGATATAGTTGAAGCACAGTCCAAATATGGTCTTTGGGGGTGGAATCTGTGGCGTCAGCCTATAGGGTTTCTAGTTTTTCTCATTTCTTCTCTAGCCGAATGTGAGAGATTGCCCTTTGATTTACCAGAAGCAGAAGAGGAATTAGTAGCAGGTTATCAAACCGAATATTCGGGTATCAAATATGCTCTCTTTTATCTTGCTTCTTACCTCAATTTATTAGTTTCTTCATTATTTGTCACAGTTCTTTACTTAGGTGGGTGGAATTTTTGGATACCGTACCTAGATATTCCGGAACTTTTCAGAATCAATCAAATGGTTCGGATTTTTGGAATGACAATTGGTATCTTTATTACATTAGCTAAAGCTTATTTGTTTCTCTTTCTTTCTATCACAACAAGATGGACTTTACCTAGGATGAGAATAGACCAGTTATTAAATCTTGGATGGAAATTTCTTTTACCTATTTCTCTAGGTAATCTGTTATTAACAACTTCTTCTCAGCTTTTTTCATTCTAAATAAAAGAATACGATAACAAGATTTTAGATTCATAATCTCTCTCAAACAAGAGAAAGAAACTTCCATTTTTTCATGGATATTTACAATATGTTCCCTATGGTAACTGGGTTCATGAATTATGGCCAACAAACAATACAAGCTGCTAGGTACATCGGTCAAAGTTTCATAATTACCTTATCCCACACAAATCGTTTACCTGTCACTATTCAATATCCTTATGAAAAATTGATCATGTCAGAGCGTTTCCGGGGTCGAATCCACTTTGAATTTGATAAATGTATTGCTTGTGAAGTATGTGTTCGTGTATGCCCGATAGAACTACCCGTTGTTGATTGGAGATTGGAAAGAGATATGAAAAAGAAACAATTGCTTAATTATAGTATTGATTTCGGGGTTTGTATATTTTGTGGTAACTGTGTCGAGTATTGTCCAACAAACTGTTTATCAATGACTGAAGAATATGAACTTTCTACTTATGATCGTCATGAACTGAATTCGAATCAAATTGCTTTGGGTCGCTTACCAATCTCAATAATTGGAGATTACACAATTCAAACAGTTATGAATTCGACTCAAATCCCAATAGACAAAGAGAAATCCTTTGATTCAAGAACGATTACTAATTACGAAGATTTTTTTTGATACAAACAATCTATCCAACCTTAGATGATTTCGAAATAGAGAATTTCAACCAATATTCAAACTAGTGTTCAAATTAGCCGTTTTTCCGATAAAAACTCTAATTCCATTAATCCGTACTCCCATTTCATTCTATAGAAAAATTGATCATAGACTATATTATATACAATAAATACAATAAAAAATAGGGTAACCCCCTTTTTATTTCCTGGACCATTTAGTAAGGTCATGAAATTTTTTATTTTTGTTTATACATAATGGATTTACCTGGAACATTAGATGATATTCTTTTCGTATTTCTGGGATCAGTTCTTGTATTCGGGGGTCTAGGGGTAGTATTTTTTAACCATTCAATTTATTCTGCCTTTTCGTTGGGATTGGTTCTTGTTTGTATATCATTATTCTATATTTCATTGAATTCCTATTTTGTAGCTGCCGCGCAGCTACTTATTTATGTGGGAGCCATAAATGTATTGATCATATTTGCTCTAATGTTCATGAATGGTTCAGAATATTCCACTGATTCCTATCTTTGGACCATTGGAGATGGGCTTACTTCACTGATTTGTACAACTATTCTTTTTTCACTAATAACTACTATCCCAGATACCTCATGGTACGGAATTCTTTGGACTACAAGATCAAACCAAATTATAGAACAGGACCTCATAAATAACGTTCAACAAATTGGGATTCATTTAGCAATAGATTTCTTTCTTCCGTTTGAACTTATTTCTATAATTCTTTTAGTTTCCTTGATAGGTGCAATTACTATGGCTCGACAATAAGAAATAGCTAGAATGATTCCAAACTAGAAGAATTTTTTATTCGAAATAACATATAAAATCAAAATTCTTACTGAAAGCTAGTGCGACTTATAGCCTCCCCCCTGTTCTTTCTTTTAGTTTTTTTGATAGTTAGCGACAAAATAGCCATTTGGAAATCAACAAAAAATAGAGTGACTTTTTGGAATCAAATCATAACAAAAAATAGATCCAAAATAGTGAGATAAATTGAAGAAAAATTTCTTTTAACGATAAATTGATAACTAAAGATAAATAACTCAAAATAAGGAATTAATCAATAATGTTTGAACATATATTTTTTTTAAGTCTCTTTTTATTGATAATATTTAGAATAGATTAATTTATTATATATTTTTTTTTATTTAGTGAATCGGAAACAATTAATTTTATTTTTAAATTGAAGATATAAATTTCAATTTACTTTCTTATTACTTTTTCAATTTCTTTTATCATATCTTATGAAATATATATATCAATATGCATGGATAATACCATTTCTTTCACTTCTAGTTCCTATATTAATAGGACTTTTACTTCTACTTATTTCAACAGGAACAAAAAATACTCGTCGAATATGGTCTTTTATTAGTATTTTTTTCTTAAGTTTAATTATGATATTTTCATTCTATTTATCTATTCAAGAAATAAATGGAACTTTGATTCATCAATATTTATGGTCTTGGACTATTAATAATGATTTTTCCTTAGAGTTTGGATATTTAATTGATTCACTTACCTCCATTATGTTAGTACTTATTACTACTATTGGGATAACAATTCTTATTTATAGTGATAATTACATGTCTCATGATCGAGGATATTTAAGATTTTTTGTTTATTTGAATCTTTTTAATACCTCTATGTTAGGATTAATAACAAGTTCTAATTTAATACAAATTTATATTTTTTGGGAAGTTGTAGGAATGTGTTCTTATTTATTAATAGGTTTTTGGTTTACTCGACCACGTGCAGCAAGTGCTTGCCAAAAAGCTTTTGTAACTAATCGTGTAGGAGATTTTGGTTTATTGTTAGGAATCTTAGGTTTTTATTGGATAACAGGTAGTTTTGAATTTCGAGATTTGTTTAAGATAACAAATAATTTCATCGATCAAAATCAAGTAAATTATTTATTTATCATTTTATGTACTTTTTTATTATTTGCTGGTGCAATTGCTAAATCTGCACAATTTCCTCTGCACATATGGTTACCTGATGCCATGGAAGGACCTACTCCCATTTCCGCTCTTATACATGCTGCTACTATGGTAGCAGCGGGTATTTTTCTTATAGCTCGACTTTTTCCTCTTTTCTTAATTATACCTTATATCATGAATATTTTTTCTTTAATAGGTCTAATAACATTATTATTAGGAGCTACTTTGGCTCTTGCTCAAAAAGACATTAAAAGAAGTTTAGCCTACTCTACAATGTCTCAGTTAGGTTATATTATACTAGCTTTAGGAATAGGTTCATATCGAACTGCTTTATTCCATTTGATAACCCATGCTTATTCTAAGGCCTTATTATTTTTAGGATCTGGATCTATTATTCATTCAATGGAGCCTCTTATTGGATATTTACCAGAAAAAAACCAAAATATGATTCTTATGGGTGGCTTAAAAAAATATATTCCAATTACAAGAATTACTTTTTTATTGGGTACACTCTCTATTTGTGGTATTCCACCTCTTGCTTGTTTTTGGTCTAAAGATGAAATTCTTAATGATAGTTGGTTATATTCACCAATTTTTGGAATAATAGTTTACTTCACAGCTGGACTCACAGCATTTTACATGTTTCGAGTATATTTACTTACTTTTGATGGATATCTACGTATTCATTTTGAAAATTCGAGTAATACTACAAGTAATTCATTTGATTCAATATCTTTATGGGGTAAAAATACATGGGATAGAGTAAATACTAATTTCACTTTATCAAAAATAAATAATAAGGTCTCCTTTTTTTCAAAAGATAAAGAAAATAATCTAAAAAATAAAATACACTATTTTTCGAATTATTTTGGAAATAAATCCATCTCCATATATCCTCATGAATTGGAGAACACTATGCTATATCCTCTTCTTCTATTAATACCATTTATTTTGTTTATTGGATTAATAGGAATTCATTTTGATAAAAAAGGATTAGATCTTGATATATTATCAAAATGGTTAACTTTATCATCAAATCTTCTTGTTGAAAGTTCCAATTATTATATAAATTCATATGCATTTTTAAAAAATGCAATACTCTCAATAAGTATAGGGGCTTTTGGACTATTAATAGCATATATTTTATATGGATCTGTCTATTCTTTTTCTCAGAATTTAAATTTAATTAATTCATTTCTAAAAAGAAAAAGAGCGCTTAAAAAAAAATTATTGGATCCAATTCAAAACATAATATATAATTGGTCATATAATCGTGGTTACATAGATATTTTTTATACTCGAGTTTTTATCTTAGGTATAAGAAGATTCAGTGAATTCATTCAATTTTTTGATCGATATATAATTGACCGAATTCCGAATGGAATTGGTATTATGAATTTCTTTATAGGAGAAGGAATTAAATATATAGGAAATGGAAGGATTTCATCTTATTTCTTTTTTTATTTATCTTTTATATTAATATCTCTTTTAATTTTTATATTTTAATTTAAATAATTTATATATATATATTTAGAAAATAATAATAAAATAATATTTTTATTCTTTTTAGTTTCTTTTTTACTGAATGTATTTTTCATTTAATGTAGTAAAGCAAAATATATTCCATAAAATTGATTAAGTAAAATCTATTTATACTTTTATATTAAAATCGATTTATATTTTCTCATAGTAAAAAGATCCAGTTTGAACAAGATATGTCTTTCACATAAAACAAAAACCACCCCCTCTCAATGGCAGTTCCAAAAAAGCGTACTTCTATATCAAAAAAACGTATTCGTAGAAATATTTGGATAAAAAAAGGCTATTTAATTACAAAAAAAGCTTCAAAATTAAATTATATGAGAAAGCCAAAACGTTATAAAATAAATTCGAGAGTCTTTTTTAGTTTTGCCAATTTTGTCAGAAAACTTAGTCCAGCAATAGATGTCAACCCAAAAATGCAAAATATTAAATAGAGAATCAATTTCCTACGGTAAATGATTTCTTTTATTTAAATATTATTTATTATTATTTTTCGGTTTTTCTATCTAATCTATCTGATATTCATTGATATTAATTTAAATTCACTTTAAAGATTTTTTTTTTAATTTTAATTACATATTGATTAATATTAGTTTAGTTCAAACTAGGTTATATATTATTTTTCTATTTTTATTTTATATAGGTAGAAAAATGCCTTTTCTAATAAATATAAATATATACAATTAATTTTTAATACATTTTAATATCAATTTTCACAATAGAAAAATACAAATTTTTTTCTATTGTGAAGAATAGAATATCATATATAAATATGAAGAATGTTATAGATTTTGGAAAACAATTCAAAAGTATAAAAAACAAATTGATTTAATAAATGTTATTATAGATTTTTAATGATACGATCTTTAATGATTTTTATCATTTTTACAATAAACACTATTGATTTTTTTTATTCTCTTTAACGCATGAAATTATTCAAAAAGAAACTAAAATTGTTTTTATTTTAAATTTTGACTTTATTCTTGACAATTCTTTATAAATTTATTATTATTTCAAATAAGCCGCCATGGTGAAATTGGTAGACACGCTGCTCTTAGGAAGCAGTGCTAAACGCATCTCGGTTCGAGTCCGAGTGGCGGCATGTTCTAAAAAAGATAAAATAGATTCTAAAATTAAAATATATTTAATAATTCTCAATTTGAAATTTTGTAATGAAAATTCTTTTATGATATTTACAACTTTTGAACATATATTAATTCATACTTCTTTTTCAATCATTTCCATTGTAATTATGATTCATGTGATAAGCTTATTAGTTCATGAAATTGTTGAATTATATGATTCACTAGAAAAAGGGATGATAGTTACTTTTTTTTTTACATCTGGTTTTTTAATTTTTCGTTGGATTTCCTTAGAACATTTTCCATTAAGTAATTTATATGAATCTTTAATATTCCTTTCATGCAGTTTTTGCATTATTCATATGATTTCGAAGATTCGAAATTATGAACATGAATTAAGGGCAATAACTACACCAAGTACCATTTTGACTCAGGGTTTTGCTACATCAATTCTTTCAACTGAAATGCATCCACCTACCATATTAGTACCTGCTCTACAATCTCAGTGGTTAATGATGCACGTAAGTATGATGTTATTAAGTTACGCAGTTCTTTTATGCGGATCTTTATTATCCATTGCTCTTCTAGTTATTAGATTTCGAAAAAACATGCATTCTTTTTCTATTAGTAAAATGAATGATTGGAATGAAAAAACAAATATTTTTAAAAATATGCCTTTCTCCTTACTTAAAAATTATTACAAATATGAATTAATTAATCGTTTGGATTATTGGGGTTATCGTGTTATTAGTTTCGGGTTTACTTTTTTAAGCATCGGTATTCTTTGTGGAGCAGTATGGGCTAATGAAGCCTGGGGATCCTATTGGAACTGGGACCCAAAAGAAACTTGGGCATTTATTACTTGGACTATATTCGCGATTTATTTACATATTAGAACAAATTTAAATTGGAAAGGTAAAAATTCTGCACTTTTAGCTTCTATTGGATTTTTTCTTATTTGGATATGTTATTTTGGAATTAATCTTTTAGGATTAGGTTTACATAGTTATGGTTTATTCATTCAAATTTAGTTCAATAAACTAAATATATCTTATATATATATAATAAGATATATAATATAAAAAATAACCTATAAAAAATTTTATATTCTAGTAATCAGAGTTTATTTTTATTGTTTTTTGAGAATCATTTTAATGATTCTCAAAAACTTAGTATAAATTCCAGTTTTTTTCAATTGAAGCTTTTTTATTTTTTATTATGCAATACAAAATATTAATTAAAATCAAAAAATTAAAAGATATATTTTTTGATTTTTAAACTATCTATGATAATAGTTGAACAAGATAGTTTGTACTGTTTCAACCGAAAGTGAAAGAAAAAAATCAGGATAAATACCAATCCCTATTATAGGAAAAAAAAGACAGATTAAAACAAAGAATTCTCGCGGTCCTGAATCGGAATAAAAAAAATGAGAGTTTGGAACATAAAATAACTTATATCCATAAAATATCTGCCGTAACAGAGATAATAAGTAAATAGGAGTTAATATTATTCCAATAGCTATTACTGAAATAATGAGGATTTTAGGTATTAAAAGAAATTTTTGATTAGTAATTAATGCTACGAAGATTACAAATTCTGCAATAAAACCACTCATTCCCGGTAATGCAAGAGAAGCCATCGAGAAACTACTGAACATAATAAATATCTTAGGCTTTGATATCGCTATCCCCCCCATTTCTTCAAGATAGATAATGCGCATTCTATCACAACTTGTTCCTACCAAGAAAAAAAGTGCAGCACCAATAAATCCATGAGAAAGTATTTGTAAAATAGCCCCATTCAGTCCTGTATCAGTTATAGAACCAATTCCTATAATTATGAAACCCATATGAGATACAGAAGAATATGCTATTCTCTTTTTTAAATTTCGTTGACCAATCGAAGTGAAAGCTCCATAAATAATTTGTATCATTCCTATTATTACCAAGTAAGGAGAAAATATAGAATGAGCTCGGGGTAATAATTCCATATTAATCCGAATTAATCCATATGCTCCCATTTTTAATAAAATACCGGCTAATAACATACATGTACTGTAATGTGCTTCTCCATGAGTATCCGGTAACCATGTGTGTAGGGGTATAACTGGCAATTTCACAGTATATGCAATAAGAAACCCAAAGTAAAATATTACTTCTAACCAAACAGGATATGATTGATTAATTAATCTTTCAAAATAGAATGTTGGTTTATTCGAACCGTATAAAGCAATACTTAAAATTCCTATTAACAAGAAAATAGAGCCCCCTGCAGTGTATAAAATAAATTTAGTGGCTGAGTAAAGGCGTTTCTTTCCCCCCCACATGGATAAAAGTAGATAAACAGGAATTAATTCTAATTCCCACATTATAAAAAAAAGTAAAAGGTCTTGAGAAGAAAATAATCCCATTTGACCACTATACATTGCTAACATGAGAAAATAGAATAACTGAGAACTTCGAGTAACTGGCCAAGCTGCTAAATTGGCTAAAGTAGTAATAAATGCTGTTAGTAAAATAGGTCCTATGGAAAGCCCATCAATTCCTAATCTCCAGTGAAAATCAAATGTATCTATCCATTTAAAATCTTCCTTTAATTGGATTAATGTATCATCAAATTGAAAATGATAAGAGAATACATAAGCTACTAAAAGAAGTTCTAATAAACATATACATAGATTATACCACCGATATATCTTATTCCCTTTATGGGGAAAAACGAAAATAAAACAACCTGAAAAAACGGGAAAAATAACAAGTAGTGTTAAGTATGGAAAATCGATCATGATAAAGGCGTGATACGTTTTGACCAGAAAAACCCATGTTCAAAATAATTAAATTCATCGAATATGGGCTTTTTCGGTAAGTAGGAATCAAATGAATGATTCAAGTGGAAGTTTTCTTTATAACGTATCAATAACCTAGAGCCATACTACGAGTTGTTTCAGGTCCTAAATAAACGCGGATACTTAAAAAATCTGTTGGACAAGCAGATTCACACCTTTTACAACCTACACAATCTTCGGTTCTTGGTGCGGAAGCAATTTGTTTGGCTTTACAGCCATCCCAAGGTATCATTTCCAATACATCTGTAGGACAAGCTCGCACACATTGAGTACACCCTATACAGCTATTATAAATTTTGACTGAATGTGACATTTGATCCCTAAATTATACTTTTGAATATAAATATTTTTCGATCTGGCGAAAATAACTAAATAAATCTATTTTATTAGAAATCCCAAATGAAGCAGTAGTTTATAAAAAATTGAACAACCAATATAATGAAATCTTTTTATAAAAAAGGCTAAAAAACTTTGAATTTCATCTCAATAGCTCCCGAGTTTTAAATACTATAATTTATTCACCAATTGGTTATAATTACTTTATTTAAGATAATATAATATATTCAACTTAAAATTTCAATAAGTAATAAAATAGAATAAAAAATAAATAAGAAAGTGAAAATAAAAAAGTAAAAAACTTGGAATATTGTTTTCTTTTTTTATTTATTGGAATAATTTATCTATATGATTTATGTATATGATAAGTATCACTAATTATTTAATAAATTAGATTGATTTATATTAATAGATTTTCGATTACGATGGATAGATGAAATAATTGCTAATCCAATGGCGGATTCAGCAGCTGCAACAGCCATAATAAAAATAGAAAAAATATCTCCTTTTAATTGCCGATTATCAAATAGATTCGAAAATATTATGAAATTTAAATTAATCGAATTGATCATCAGTTCAAGACATATAAGTGCTCTAATAATACTTCGACTTGTGATTAATCCATAAATGCCAATGGAAAATAAAAAGAGACTTAAAAAAAATATATGTTCAAACATTATTGATTAATTCCTTATTTTGAGTTATTTATCTTTAGTTATCAATTTATCGTTAAAAGAAATTTTTCTTCAATTTATCTCACTATTTTGGATCTATTTTTTGTTATGATTTGATTCCAAAAAGTCACTCTATTTTTTGTTGATTTCCAAATGGCTATTTTGTCGCTAACTATCAAAAAAACTAAAAGAAAGAACAGGGGGGAGGCTATAAGTCGCACTAGCTTTCAGTAAGAATTTTGATTTTATATGTTATTTCGAATAAAAAATTCTTCTAGTTTGGAATCATTCTAGCTATTTCTTATTGTCGAGCCATAGTAATTGCACCTATCAAGGAAACTAAAAGAATTATAGAAATAAGTTCAAACGGAAGAAAGAAATCTATTGCTAAATGAATCCCAATTTGTTGAACGTTATTTATGAGGTCCTGTTCTATAATTTGGTTTGATCTTGTAGTCCAAAGAATTCCGTACCATGAGGTATCTGGGATAGTAGTTATTAGTGAAAAAAGAATAGTTGTACAAATCAGTGAAGTAAGCCCATCTCCAATGGTCCAAAGATAGGAATCAGTGGAATATTCTGAACCATTCATGAACATTAGAGCAAATATGATCAATACATTTATGGCTCCCACATAAATAAGTAGCTGCGCGGCAGCTACAAAATAGGAATTCAATGAAATATAGAATAATGATATACAAACAAGAACCAATCCCAACGAAAAGGCAGAATAAATTGAATGGTTAAAAAATACTACCCCTAGACCCCCGAATACAAGAACTGATCCCAGAAATACGAAAAGAATATCATCTAATGTTCCAGGTAAATCCATTATGTATAAACAAAAATAAAAAATTTCATGACCTTACTAAATGGTCCAGGAAATAAAAAGGGGGTTACCCTATTTTTTATTGTATTTATTGTATATAATATAGTCTATGATCAATTTTTCTATAGAATGAAATGGGAGTACGGATTAATGGAATTAGAGTTTTTATCGGAAAAACGGCTAATTTGAACACTAGTTTGAATATTGGTTGAAATTCTCTATTTCGAAATCATCTAAGGTTGGATAGATTGTTTGTATCAAAAAAAATCTTCGTAATTAGTAATCGTTCTTGAATCAAAGGATTTCTCTTTGTCTATTGGGATTTGAGTCGAATTCATAACTGTTTGAATTGTGTAATCTCCAATTATTGAGATTGGTAAGCGACCCAAAGCAATTTGATTCGAATTCAGTTCATGACGATCATAAGTAGAAAGTTCATATTCTTCAGTCATTGATAAACAGTTTGTTGGACAATACTCGACACAGTTACCACAAAATATACAAACCCCGAAATCAATACTATAATTAAGCAATTGTTTCTTTTTCATATCTCTTTCCAATCTCCAATCAACAACGGGTAGTTCTATCGGGCATACACGAACACATACTTCACAAGCAATACATTTATCAAATTCAAAGTGGATTCGACCCCGGAAACGCTCTGACATGATCAATTTTTCATAAGGATATTGAATAGTGACAGGTAAACGATTTGTGTGGGATAAGGTAATTATGAAACTTTGACCGATGTACCTAGCAGCTTGTATTGTTTGTTGGCCATAATTCATGAACCCAGTTACCATAGGGAACATATTGTAAATATCCATGAAAAAATGGAAGTTTCTTTCTCTTGTTTGAGAGAGATTATGAATCTAAAATCTTGTTATCGTATTCTTTTATTTAGAATGAAAAAAGCTGAGAAGAAGTTGTTAATAACAGATTACCTAGAGAAATAGGTAAAAGAAATTTCCATCCAAGATTTAATAACTGGTCTATTCTCATCCTAGGTAAAGTCCATCTTGTTGTGATAGAAAGAAAGAGAAACAAATAAGCTTTAGCTAATGTAATAAAGATACCAATTGTCATTCCAAAAATCCGAACCATTTGATTGATTCTGAAAAGTTCCGGAATATCTAGGTACGGTATCCAAAAATTCCACCCACCTAAGTAAAGAACTGTGACAAATAATGAAGAAACTAATAAATTGAGGTAAGAAGCAAGATAAAAGAGAGCATATTTGATACCCGAATATTCGGTTTGATAACCTGCTACTAATTCCTCTTCTGCTTCTGGTAAATCAAAGGGCAATCTCTCACATTCGGCTAGAGAAGAAATGAGAAAAACTAGAAACCCTATAGGCTGACGCCACAGATTCCACCCCCAAAGACCATATTTGGACTGTGCTTCAACTATATCAACTGTACTTGAACTGTTAGATAATCATAGTCGATAATAACATCACTGTTTTCATCGCTATTTCAAAACCGTACATGAAACCTCAGTTTCATACGGCTCCTCTATGGCCATAAAAAATGTAAGGACTGCCTGGGTATTTTCTTCATCTTTTTTATTTTTTGGTAGAAAGAATAAAGATACATTGCAAAGCCCCAAATTAGACCACTGGAATTCGGTCTGCTAGAATAATCAAAAAGGTGCTTCCGAATTGATCTTATCCTTTATTCCCTTTGTTCGGTAATAACTGAATCTTTGAATCAAATACTCATGATATCAATAAATAGAAAAAATTAGGTAGGCATTAATTCATGAATCATGATAAGAATTCTATATGTATGAATATGGATGGAGGAAAGAAATACTCAAGAAATAAAGATCCTTTTTTGATTATTCATTCCATTATGGCATTCCATTTCTTTTTTCCTGGTCTTCTTTCTCAGGGGAGGACAAAATAAAGGATTAATTCGTTCTTGATAGTCATTTCTTGAATCAGTGAATAGGAGCATACTCTAGATCGGAATCGTAGGAAAGTACTACTTAACCATTTCTACCAATTTTAAGTTCTTATTATGATTCATTTTATGTAGAAAAACCTGTCTTTTGATACCTTACATTATCTCTATTACTAATCTTTTGTGTACCTTGGTGTTCCTAACTGTCCACTGACTTTTGATTGATCCCCGGTATAGTAATACATAGGAGACAGTAGTAAAAACTCCATACAGTTGATCTTTTTTTGCACCCGCTTCAAGATATGATAACTAATCAAAAAATCAAAATTTTGGGGTAAACAGTTTCAACTGCTTATGTTTATTTCAACTTGATTCTTGTACATAGGGAATGAGATTCTTTCTTTTCACTACAAATGGATAAGCTGTTTTGTTTCACTCATATAACTATCTGATTTCACTCATCAACCCGAATGCTGAATCAAAAATGAAAATATCTATTCAATACATTGAACCTCTTTTTTTTCTTTTATTTCTAGAAGAAAGAGGGGGGGTCAAAGCTCATATTTCAACGAATCACACGTAGAGATATTGATAATACACATAGAGTTAATGGTATTTCATAACTAATAGATTGAGCAGCAGCTCGTAGACCACCTGAAAAAGAATATTTATTATTCGACCCATATCCTGACATAAGAAGACCAATAGGAGCCATACTTGAAATGGCGATCCATAAAAAAACACCTATACTGAGATCGCCTAAAACAAGACGATAGCCAAAAGGAATTACTAAATAGCTTAGTAAAACTGATATGACTGCTATAGAGGGTCCGACACTAAACAAACGAATATCTCCTCGAGATGGGAGGAGGTCCTCTTTCAAAAGTAGTTTAGTACCATCTGCTACAGCTTGAAGAATTCCCAACGGACCAGCATATTCAGGCCCAATACGTTGTTGTATTGCTGCAGATATTTTCCTTTCTAACCAAACAATTACTAGTACCCCTATTAGAATTCCCAATATCAGGCTCAAAATGGGTACAATCCATATCAGTCCATAGACTTCTTTGAAAAATTCCGATGTAGAAAAAGAATGGATAGTTTGTACTTCTGTCGTATCAATTATCATTTCAACGATCAACTTCTCCCATAATGATATCTATACTACCTAATATCGTCATGATATCAGCCAATTTCATTCTTTTAACTAACTGAGGAAGAATTTGCAAATTGATAAAACCGGGTGGACGAATTTTCCATCTCCAGGGAAAAACACTATTATCTCCTATCAAATAAATTCCTAATTCCCCTTTTGGGGCTTCCACTCTCACATAAAGTTCTTGTTTCGACAATTCCAAATTGGGTGAGGGTTTTTTACTTAGAAATCTATATTCAAAATCATTCCATTTGGAATTCTTTGCTCTATCAAAGCGCCGGACTTCTAAATTCTCATAGGGTCCTCCAGGAATTCCTTCTAGAGCCTGTTGAATCATTTTGATGGATTCCCTCATTTCACCAATTCGTACTAAATAACGAGCTAATGAATCCCCTTCTTTTTGCCATTGGACTTCCCAATCAAATTCATTGTAACACTCATAATGATCAACTTTACGAAGATCCCATGGGATTCCAGAAGCTCGTAACATTGGCCCCGATAAACCCCAATTTACTGCTTCTTCTCCACCAATAATACCCACTCCTTCAACTCGTTCCAAAAAAATGGGATTCCGTGTAATAAGTTTTTGATATTCAACAACTCCTGTTAAAAAAGAATCACAGAAATCGAAACATTTCTCTATCCATCCGTAAGGTAGATCAGAAGCTACTCCTCCGATGCGGAAATAATTATGCATCATTCGCATACCTGTGGCGGCTTCGAATAGATTATATATCAATTCTCTTTCTCTGAAAATATAGAAAAAAGGAGTTTGTGCACCGATATCTGCCATAAAAGGTCCAAGCCATAATAAATGAGAAGCTATACGGCTCAATTCCAGCATAATGACTCTGATATAGCTAGCTCTTTGTGGTACTTGAACATTTTCCAATTGTTCTGGTGCATTTACGGTTATTGCCTCGGTGAACATGGTAGCTAAATAATCCCACCGTGTTACGTAAGGTAGATATTGTATAATTGTTCGGTTTTCCGCTATCTTTTCCATTCCTCTGTGTAAATAGCCCAATATGGGTTCACAATCAATAACATCTTCACCATCGAGAGTAAGGATCAGTCGCAGAACACCATGCATTGATGGATGGTGAGGACCCATATTGATTATCATGAGATCTTTTCTTGGAACCGGTACAGTCATCTCTTTTCTTCCTGAATTCATTATTCTATGAATCCCTCAAAGTGAGGCTCATCAAAATGAGAAATCGAATACTACTCCAAAAAATTCAAACAATGAAATTAACGACTTTGTGGCTCCCGAATATCCAACTGATCAATTAATTTATTATAACGTACTCGATTTTTCTTTGACAAATAAGCTAGCAAGCGTTGACGTTTTCCCAGAATGATTCGTAGACCCCTTTCCGATAAGAAATCTTTTTTGTGTAATTCTAAATGTGAAGCAATTCTCCGTATCTTATTGGTGAAACTGAATACTTGAAATTCAACAGAACCCTTGTTTTCTTCTTTTTCTTCTTGTGGAATATTGGAAATGAATGAATTCTTGACCATAACACAATTTGTCCCTCTTTTTTCTTTCTTTTTCATGGATGATTTTTCCGAACTTTTCAGGAAAAGTAGCAAAATAAGAATTATGCCAGTTATTGGAATCTAGTACACACCAAAATGGGGATTTATTCATATACTACTTTGTCATTCTATCCAAATGGAATAAATAAAGACAAAAATGGAAGTAATAAGCCTACCGATCAAGAGAGGGGGCTCATTACTTCCCATGGCGGATCGCGGGAATCGATCGAGCCTTAGTCCTCTCCCTACGGGGGGAGGACTGAACGAAAGGCTGCGATCATTGGCGACAAAGGAATTGGCGAAGCCTCCTCCAAGTGAGCCTCAAAATGTTAGGGCGGATGTTCATCGCTATTCGAACTTCGCGCAAAAGGAACCAAAGGGTTTTCTTGAGAAAGGCAAAGTAGAGGATGCGATAAAGAATGATCCCAAAATCCTCCGGCCAAACATACCTACCGAATAGCTTGGAATACTTCCAAGCCGCGAGCATCATACTCCAAAAATAGGGTAGGAAAAGCCTATCAAAATATCCTCCCTTCTGCGCTAACGGGAATGCATTACTTTCGCAAAGCCCCAGGCGGCAGAACCATTGGCGAAGCGCCCTAGCAATACGGATCAAACCCCCGGGAGAAATTACTATGGAAATTCTCCCTCTACCACAGACGCGATTAAGATTGAATCCCGTAAATTGTCAGGTCCAGGTAGAGAAATAACCGAGTACGGATTTATTGCGTGGCAGTACATTCTTTTCGGAAAAGATTCTTTGGATTATCACTTTCATGATCTTGTTTAGTACTTTCACCACAGCTCCCTAAAAAGGTCTGAACTTGACCCAGGTCCATAGGATGATATCTACGATCAACAGGACGAGGTCGTGCAGTGTCTCCGGGAAAAAAATAAGGGCCATGCTTAGGCCATAGATAGAGAGATATGTCCCCAATAGACGACGTCGCTGTTCAGACTAAAGAGATAGTCCTCTAAGAATTGAAACAGGCCCATGTAGCAAACAAGGAGTAATATCCACCATCCATATAAGCGGCAGCCCCTTGCCTTCGAGTCTTATGTTTCTCATTTCATCCTCCCTTTCTTTTTCAATGGTTCCGGTTGCAGGATTTTTCCTCCTACTCCGAGCAATGCAGATAAGAAATCTGTTTTGTGTAATTCTAAATGTGAAGCAATTCTCCGTATCTTAATTGGTGAAACTGAATACTGGAAATTCAACAGAACCTTTGTTTTCTTCTTTTCCTTCTTGTGGAATAGTGGAAATGAATGAATTCTTGACCATAACACAATTTATCCTCCCTCTCAATTGCAGTATAAAATAATCATTGACAATATGACTCCAAACATTCAAGATTGTCAAGTGGGTTTTTAATCCAAAAAGTGATAGAATAGGAAGAAATTCACCATTGTCAAGCGAGTTTTGGAATAAAAAAAGAGTGAATAATACGAAATAGAATTATTTTGGATGATTTTTACACACGTCTCTTTTTAGGAGCTCGACAGCCATTATGTGGGAAAGGTCTTCCATCACGTATGCATTTGACTTTCAAACGACTACGAAGAACGGTTCTTAATGCTGCATCTCTTCCGGGACCGGATTATACGGATCCATCGCATAGCATTGGATCCGCTTTCATGAAAGTTCAATTTCATCAAATTCGAACCGATTGTCAAGGTCCCATAGCATTGGATCCGCTTTCATGAAAGTTCAATTTCATCAAATTCGAACCGATTGTCAAGGTCCCATAGCATTGGATCCGCTTTCATGCAAATGTCATTTCATCAAATTCGAACCGATTGTCAAGGTCCCATAGCATTGGATCCGCTTTCATGCAAATGTCATTTCATCAAATTCG